TATTACTTTTTTGTTTCTTTTGTTATATATGTATAGAAAATCAATAATAATCAAATGAAATATCCAATATTATATATTTATATATATATTATATATATATTAGATAAGAATATATAATGTTAGTATAGATATAAATCAACTTCATTAAGTAGATTCCTTAAGTTAACAAAATAATAGCAATAGCAAAAGATATAAATATCAAATGATTTTCATTTATGAGATGAGTTGATTTGCATTTTACATTACTAAAATGAAGAAAAAAGGAAATCTTTCAATATGCAAATAAATCATATAAAATGTATAAAAATAATATTCCAATAGCATGTATTAAGTAGATTAGTCAATTTGAACTGAACATCCAAGTAAGAAAGATTCATTGCATTTAGTCATACCAATTGATTCTATTGACAATTCAAAAAACTGTTCATACTATTATCATAGTATGATAACGGGTGGGTATGGGTATATATGCCCCTATCGTCTAGTGGTTCAGGACATCTCTCTTTCAAGGAGGCAGCGGGGATTCGACTTCCCCTGGGGGTAGCTTTTTAGAAAAGTGGATTCATCTAATAATAATAACTTAACAATAAACCTAAGATCAATTATTCCTGGGTCGATGCCCGAGTGGTTAATGGGGACGGACTGTAAATTCGTTGACGACATGTCTACGCTGGTTCAAATCCAGCTCGGCCCAGTGCTGCACTAGGATGTACGATGTATCTTTTAGAATACCATTTGTTGTCTTCCATAAAATATGGATAAGGTACTTTATCCATAAAAATAAAGAGAGAAATTTTTCATACTCAAAAAAACGGGGGTTGATGTTGATAATACTTTACTTTATTCAGCTTTGATAAAGATAAAGTATCATGTATCATGAAAGAAAAATGGGTATTTCCTTTAATAATAATGAAATTTCTCTAATATTATTAGTCAAATTGTGTGATTCTCCATATCATTACGATTCATATTCATATTCTCTGTAGATAGGATTATCTTTTACATTCGTGCATTTATCATAATACAACGGATGAATAACATGTTGTTAGGATTCAATACATATTACGTATGTAATACACCCCACGGGGATTGTAGTTCAATTGGTCAGAGCACCGCCCTGTCAAGGCGGAAGCTGCGGGTTCGAGTCCCGTCAGTCCCGAACTAAGATCTAATGCACTCATCAATTCATGGATCTTCTCTTTTCATTTGTAATAGAAGAAAGATCAATTCATTTTTCTTTTTTTTGTTCTTACAAAGATAATGGAGAGACATATCTTATGTAAATCTTTATGACATCATTGATTATGTGGATATGGATGTAGTATTTTGTTTTTCAAATTTTCTTTTTATAAGGTATAGCCAATCCCCATCTTATTTCTTTTTTCCATTTATATATGATATGGAGTAAAATGCTCGTATTCTACTGGGCATACATATCAAATATCAAAAGGGTATCTTTTTGTGATACTATACAATTTAGAAACGATATAATGACTTAATCAAAGTACAAAGTTTCAAATAAACCCCACTTTTTTTATTTTGTTTATACATGTTTCATTTCCTAATTGATTTCATTGATCAAATCAAACGTATCCCCTTATTATGTGAATTGTAAACTGTGCATTTTTATCCATTTTGAAAAAGATCAAGTACAAGAAGACTAAAAAGTCTGCTTTTTGAGTAACCTTTTTACTGGTTGTTTGGTTATTTTTAGTTGTGCATCACTCATAGAGTAGTGATTTTATAATACCATACTTTCTACTTTCTCTTTTTATATATTTTAGCTATAATCATCCTAAAAATGAAGGGAAATCACATAGTATAAAGAAATCAACTGGTAGGTTTTTTTAAAAATGTGAAAAGCTTCAAAAAAGGTCTTTTTTATTCCATAATGTTTTTGATTCCAAATAACTAGGGATATAATCTCATAGAAATGGCAAGGAAATTCCATAAGATGATTGTATATGAATGATATTATACTCAATTGGATTAATTGATGATACTGAATCAGATTATTATTTAAAATTGCTTTATTGTAAAAAATGCGATAGTATCACATAAGAATATAATTATCTATACTAACTTCAAGAAGCAAAAGGTATTTCTTATGGAAGTCAATATTTTAGCATTTCTTGCTACTGCATTATTTATTTTAGTTCCTACTGCTTTTTTACTTATTATTTACGTCAAAACAGTTAGCCAAAATGATTAATTGGAATCCCGCTTTGATGAATTCGTTTCAAATATCCTGCATGGAAGATATAAAAGAAGGAGAGGAAATCAAATAAGATTCCAATTATTAGATTACATTGGAATGATAAAGTGTAGTAGAAGGAACTTAGTTTTTTTCTACTACACTTTTTAAAATATCTGATTATATTTTGATTATATTTATATTAGTATTGAGATATATATCATATCTATTTATAATTTATTTAATATTTCATATTAATATAATTACAATTACTCCAATTTTAAAATGTTCTGTTTTTTTCATTCCTACTATAAATCTATATAAAATGTAATTAATCCTTAATGCATTCGAAATACGAATATAAATCATAAGTTGATATATGATATAGATACATCAATAATTTATTATCATTCCATTCTTATTGGATATGGAATCCATTAGAAATCTATATAGAGTTTACATATCCACATAATAAAAGTGGAAATTCCATTTCAGTTTATTTTCAGTACAGTATACAATTAAAAAAAGAAGAATAAAGAATGCAAAATAAATAAAAAACCAATCCTTTATTTGAACACAACAATATAAAATGAGGATCCAAAAACTAGTTAAGATAATGGTTAGTTTATCCAAATAAAAAAATCCTTATCTTAGGAAAAAAGGGTTTTATCATCTCTGTATTTCTTTTTTTGCATATTCTATTCCTATGCTTAAAGTCCACTCCTTCCCCATACTACTAATGAAAGAGAAAATGTAAACACTACCATTAAAGCAGCCCAAGCGAGACTTACTATATCCATGTAACTTATGTCTCCTATCCTATGTAAATGAAATTATTGCATATTGCATTATTATTTCTTTAATATCATATATATATATATTATATATTATTATAGCAGAATTAATGGAGTAGAGTCAAAACAAAAAGGGAAGGGGATTCTGATCTACGACTCTTAAAGAACCGATGATTACGAATGCATCAAAAATGCATTGTGGTATTTTTGGTAGAATGATAAAGTATTAAGTACAAATATAAGACATTTTAACAAATTAACGAAAAAACATATTCCGAATCAAGCAGACGTTATAAGAGAAATTCCTTTGGTTGATTTGATGATCAGGCGACACCCAGATTTGAACTGGGGATAAAGGATTTGCAGTCCCCTGCCTTACCTCTTGGCCATGTCGCCCTAACAATCGGATCAAAAATCCATAAATTCATTATGGAATTTCATAAAAAATAACAATTACATTATGATCTATTGTTATACATGTTGTCCCAGGTGACATTATGCTAAAAACTAAAAGGCTAAAAACTAAAAGTGCGCTGGAAAAATAGTTGCTAACATTATTTTGTTATACTTTGTTTTATGATTCTAAATTATCCATTCTTACTATTTTAGTAGTCATTCTTATTACTCAATGATGAATTACAAAAAAAGGATTGGGATTTGTTTAACATTCCAATAAATGAGTTATGCAAATTCAATATAAAATAAAGCTTCAATAAAGTCAAATAAACCACAGGCCAACTATTCTTCTAATAATCATTTTATGATCTTATCACTAGAAACTAGAAAGCAAATTTCATGAGGAATTTTTAACATCACAATTGGATTTTCATATCATCTTACTCACTCAATTTCGATTATCGATGTATATTTATACAAAACTCCATAGGTTTAAGTGAAAGGATTCTTTACAGGAAAAAGGGATCCAGTACTTCTCTTTCCATCTGTACTTGTTTTTTTTACATCAAACTCTGTTTGAAACAGTTATTTATATTTATTTATATAATATTTATATTTATTTATATATTATATTAATATTATATTTATATCCATTTATCCATTAATAGGTATGAAATAGCTATATGGAATTCACTCCAATTTCATGTGATTCAGTAAGCAGAATGCACATTCTATCCTTGGTAAATCGATTCGTATGGCTCGATTGAAGAGTAAAGTAAGCAAAAAAGATGGAATTTCACACTTTTAAAATAAATAACAAACTTAAGATGCGTCAAAATGAAAATGAGGGAATGTCCATAATCCCTGCGTTTAGTCAGATCCAATTTGTTGGATTTTGTAGGTTCATTAGTCAAGGCTTAATGGAAGAATTTCATAAGTTTCCAAAAATTGAAGATACAGATCAAAAGATGGAATTTCAATTATTTGGAGAGGGATATCAATTGGTAGAACCCTTGATAAAAGCAAAAGATGCTGTATATGAATCACTTACATATTCTTCTGAATTATATGTACCGGCAGGGTTATTTTTGAAAACTGGTAGAGATATGCAAGAACAAACCGTTCTTATAGGGAACATTCCTCTAATGAATTCCCTGGGAACTTTTATAGTAAATGGAATATACCGAATTGTTATTAATCAAATATTGCAGAGTCCCGGTATTTATTACCGTTCCGAATTGGATCATAACGGAATTTCTATCTATACCGGAACTATAATATCAGATTGGGGAGGAAGATCGGAATTGGAAATGGATAGAAAAGCAAGGATATGGGCTCGCGTGAGTAGGAAACAAAAAATATCTATTCTAGTTCTATCATCAGCTATGGGTTTAAATTTAAAAGAGATTTTGGATAATGCTTGTTACCCCGATATATTATTGTCTTTCCTGAATGAGAAAGAAAAAAAAAAGATTGGATCAAAAGAAAATGCTATTTTGGAGTTTTATCAACAATTTGCTTGTGTAAGCGGTGACCCTTTATTTTCTGAGTCTTTGTGTAAAGAATTGCAAAAGAGATTTTTTCAACAAAGATGTGAATTAGGAAAAATTGGTCGACGAAATCTAAACCAGCGATTAAATCTTGATATACCTCAGAACAAGACATTCCTGTTACCGCGAGATGTATTGGCCGCTGCGGATCTTTTGATTGGAATGAAATTTGGAATGGGTACAATTGACGATATGAATCATTTGAAAAATAAACGTATTCGTTCTGTAGCGGATCTATTACAGGATCAATTTGGATTGGCTCTTTTTCGTTTAGAAAATGCGGTTCGAGGAACTATATGCGGAGCAATCCGGCATAAATTAATACCCACTCCTCAAAATTTGATAACTTCAACTTCATTAACAACTACTTATGAATCTTTTTTTGGCCTACATCCTTTATCTCAAGTTTTGGATAGAACAAATCCATTAACGCAAATTGTTCACGGAAGAAAATTAAGTTATTTGGGTCCTGGCGGATTGACAGGACGAACTGCTAGTTTTCGTATACGAGATATTCACCCTAGTCATTATGGACGTATTTGTCCAATTGACACGTCTGAAGGAATCAATGTTGGACTTATTGGATCCTTAGCTATTCATGCGCGGATTAGCCCGTGTGGATCCATGGAGAGTCCTTTTTATGAAATATTTGAGAAACAAAAAGAAAAAGAGGGGAAGATCCTTTATTTATCCCCAAAAACAGATGAATATTATATGGTAGCAGCAGGAAATTATTTGGCTTTGAATAGGGGTATTCAGGAAGAACAAGTTGTTCCAGCTCGCTACCGTCAAGAATTCCTAACTATTGCATGGGAAAAGATTCATTTTAGAAGTATTTTTCCCTTCCATTATTTTTCGATGGGAACTTCCCTCATTCCTTTTATTGAGCATAATGATGCAAATCGTGCTTTAATGAGCTCCAATATGCAGCGCCAGGCAGTTCCTCTGTTTCGGTCCGAAAAGTGTATTGTTGGAACTGGGTTGGAACGCCAAACTGCTCTAGATTCGGGCGTTTCCCTTATAGCGGAATACGAGGGAAAGATCATTTATACTGATTCTCAGAAGATCCTTTTATCAAGTAATGAGAGTACTATAAGTATTCCACTAGTTATGTATCAACGTTCTAACAAAAATACTTGTATACATCAAAAATCTCGGGTTCGACAAGGTAAATGCATAAAAAAAGGACAAATTTTAGCAGACGGAGCAGCTATTGTTGATGGGGAACTGGCTTTAGGAAAAAACGTATTAGTAGCTTATATGCCATGGGAAGGATATAATTTTGAGGATGCAGTACTAATTAGTGAACGTCTGGTATATGAAGAGATTTATACCTCTTTTCACATCCGAAAATATGAAATTAAGACTCATATGACAAACCAAGGTCCTGAAACAATTACTAAAGAAATACCACATCTAGAGGTTCATTTACTTCGTAATTTAGACAGAAATGGAATTGTGATGTTGGGATCTTGGGTGGAAACAGGTGATATTTTAGTAGGTAAATTAACGCCTCAGATAATAAATGAATCCTCCTATGCCCCCGAGGATAGATTATTACGAGCCATACTTGGCATTCAGGTATCAAACACAAAAGAAACTTCTCTCAAATTACCTATAGGTGGAAGGGGCTGTGTTATTGATGTCCAATGGACCCAGAATAAGGAGGGTTCCAGCTATAGTTCAGAAAGGATTTGTATATATATATTACAGAAACGTGAAATCAAAGTAGGTGATAAAGTAGCTGGAAGGCACGGGAATAAGGGTATCGTTTCAAAAGTTTTGCCTAGAGAGGATATGCCCTATTTGCAAGACGGAACGCCTGTTGATATAGTCTTTAATCCTCTGGGAGTACCCTCACGAATGAATGTAGGACAAATATTTGAATGCTCCCTCGGATTAGCAGGAGACCTTTTGAAAAGGCATTATCGAATTGTGCCCTTTGATGAGAGATATGAACAAGAGGCTTCTAGAAAACTAGTGTTTTCTGAATTATATTTAGCCAGTAAACAAACAAAAAATCCATGGGTATTTGAATCCGAGTACCCAGGAAAAAGTATAATCTTCGATGGAAGAACTGGAGATCCTTTTGAACAACCTGTCTTAATAGGAAAGTCCTATATCTTCAAATTAATTCATCAAGTGGATGATAAAATACATGGGCGTTCGAGTGGGCATTATGCACTTGTTACACAACAACCCCTTAGAGGAAGGGCCAAGCAAGGGGGGCAACGAGTAGGGGAAATGGAAGTTTGGGCTTTAGAGGGATTTGGTGTTGCTCATATTTTACAAGAAATGCTTACTTATAAATCTGATCATATTAGAGCTCGTCAAGAAGTACTTGGTATTACGATCATTGGAGGAAGAATACCTAATCCCGAGGATGCACCAGAGTCTTTTCGATTGCTCGTTCGAGAACTACGATCTTTGGCTCTAGAACTGAATCATTTTCTTGTATCTGAAAAAAACTTCCAGATCCACAGGAAGGAAGCTTGATCTGAATGAATCCTTTTTTTTATGATCGACCAATATAAACATCAACAACTTCAAATTGGACCAGTTTCTCCACAACAAATAAGGAGTTGGGCCAACAAAACCCTACCGAATGGGGAAATTGTTGGAGAAGTCAAAAAGCCTTATACTTTTCATTATAAAACAAATAAACCAGAAAAAGATGGATTGTTTTGCGAAAAAATCTCTGGACCTATAAAAAGTGGAATTTGCGCTTGTGGAAATTATCGAGTGATCGGAGCTGAAAAAGAGGAAAAAATCTTTTGCGAACAATGTGGGGTAGAATTTATTGATTCTCGAATACGAAGATATCAAATGGGCTATATAAAACTCGCATGTCCAGTGACTCATGTATGGTATTTAAAACGTCTTCCTAGTTATATCGCGAATCTTTTAGATAAACCACTTAAGGAATTAGAAAGCCTAGTATACTGCGATGTGTGATTTGATCAAAATTTACATTTTACAGATTTAGATTGAGAAGCTGTCATCCCATTCAATCTGATTGGGATGCCCTAATTCTGACATTTATTTATGTATCAAATACAAATAAATAACATGAAACTTAGAAGATTAGGAGGGTTTATTGAATACTTCCAAATAAAAGGGGAATTGATCTATGGCCGATGCTGTAACACACCTGTATCATATGAATAGTTAGCTTTACTTAATAAAAAATCCTTTTTTGTAGAACTAACCATTTGATTTCCTTTAAAGAGTATTAGAAATATCTTTTTATTTAAGCAAGCAAAGGAAATCTATCATGGTTACAGAAGTTTATCTATCGCATATATACTTCAAGGGGCATACAATCATAGCATAGCCATCAGGGTAAGTAGAGACCTAAAAGATCAACTATAACAATATCAATAATAGACAAATAAATTCCTTACGAATCAAATAAAGAAGAAACAAAAGAATGTTTTAACAATTTCATTAAGGAAATAGACTACTCAATCATTCTGCATATCCATTTTTGAATAATTTATTAAGTAAAGTAAATAAAGTAACAAAATAACGAATTCATTCAAATGATTAATATGGAATTGAGTAATGAGTAGTTTCTTGTAAGGGTTTTTATCGAACAAAAAAAAGAAAAAAGTTATCTTTAGTAGAACGACTTAAGCCGGATGAGTGGAAACCCTCACGTCCGATTTTAAAAGGGGGTTCCTGTGCTATAGGAACCTATCTTGATTTCTCTTTGGCTAGGCCGATAATTAAAAAACCTACTTTCTTACGATTACGAGGTTTATTCGAATATGAAATTCAATCCCGGAAATATAGCATCCCACTTTTTTTTACTACCCTAGGCTTCGAAACATTTCGAAATCGGGAAATCACAGCGGGAGCGGGTGCTATTCGAGAACAATTAGCTGATTTAGATTTGCAAATTATGATAGAAAATTCCTTGATAGAGTGGAAGGAATTAAGTGACGAGTGGTCGACTGAAAATGAATGGGAAGATAGAAAAATTAGAAGAAGAAAAGATTTTTTGGTTAGGCGTATGGAATTAGCTAAACATTTTATTCGAACAAATGTGGAACCAGAATGGATGGTTTTGTGCTTATTACCAGTTCTTCCTCCCGAATTAAGACCTATCATCCAAATAGATGGGGGTAAACTAATGAGTTCGGATATTAATGAACTTTATCGAAGAGTTATCTATCGAAACAATACTCTTATGGATCTATTAGCTACAAGTAGATCTACACCAGGGGAATTGATAATGTGTCAAGAAAAATTAGTACAAGAAGCCGTGGATACACTTCTGGATAATGGGATCCGCGGACAACCAATGAGGGATGGCCATAATAAAGTTTACAAGTCATTTTCCAATTTAATTGAAGGTAAAGAGGGAAGATTTCGTGAGACTTTGCTTGGTAAACGAGTTGATTATTCGGGGCGTTCAGTCATTGTCGTGGGCCCTTCACTTTCATTACATCAATGTGGATTACCGCGAGAAATAGCAATAGAGCTTTTCCAAACATTTGTAATTCGTAATTTAATTAGACAAAATTGTGCTTCTAACATCGGGATTGCTAAAAGTAAAATTAGAGAAAAAGAATTGATTGTATGGGAAATACTTCAAGAGGTGGCACAGGGGCACCCCATCTTGTTAAATCGAGCACCCACCCTGCATAGATTAGGCATACAAGCTTTTCAACCTATTTTAGTGGAAGGACGCGCGATTTGTTTACACCCATTAGTTTGCAAGGGCTTCAATGCAGATTTTGACGGTGATCAAATGGCTGTGCATCTACCTTTATCTTTAGAAGCTCAGGCAGAAGCACGTTTACTTATGTTTTCTCATATGAATCTTTTGTCTCCAGCTATTGGGGATCCTATTTCTGTACCAACTCAAGATATGCTTATTGGACTCTATGTATTAACAATTGGAAATCGCCGAGGTATTTGTGCAAATAAATACAATCCATCTAATTGCAAAAACTATCCAAATCAGAGAGTTTATAATAATAACTATAAGTATACAAAAGAACCCTATTTTTATAATTCCTATAATGCACTTAGATCTTATCGAGATAAACAACTCTTTTTTTTACATAGCCCCTTGTGGCTCAAATGGAGATTAGATCAACGCGTCATTACATTAAAAGAAGTTCCGATTGAAGTTCAATATGAATATTTGGGTACTTTTAATGAGATTTATAGGAATTATTTAATAGTTGGAAATCTCAAAAAAGAAATCTGTTCTATATACGTTCGAACCACTTTTGGTCATCTTTCTTTTTATAGAGAAATAGAAGAAGCCATACAAGGATTTAGTCGAGCCTATTCATCTACTACTATCTAAACTAAGAAAGTACGTTGGGCTATGCCCTTTCCCTGGCTGGGCTTAGAGTTTTTCAAATTTAAAAAGTATCGTCTCTTAGCAGTGTGAAATTTAGGTTTAAGATTGAGAAAAATGTAGTTTTAAAATCACTGACTCAGGTTTATTGTCAAATCCTACTCAGCATAATATAGAGGTCTTTATGGCGGAACGGGCCGATCTGGTCTTTCACAATAAAGTGATAAATGGAACTGCTATGAAACAGCTTATTAGCAGATTAATCAATCATTTTGGGATGGGATATACATCCCATATCTTGGATCAAGTCAAAACTTTGGGTTTTCATCAAGCTACTGCTACATCCATTTCATTAGGAATTGATGATCTTTTAACAATACCTTCTAAGGGATGGTTAGTCCAAGACGCTGAGCAGCAGAATTTTCTTTTGGAAAAACATCATCTTTATGGGAATGTACACACGGTAGAAAGATTACGTCAATCCATCGAGATATGGTATGCTACAAGTGAATATTTGAGACAAGAAATGAATCCGAATTTTAGGATGACCGATCCTTCTAATCCCGTCTATCTAATGTCTTTTTCGGGAGCTAGAGGAAATGCCTCTCAGGTACACCAATTAGTTGGTATGAGGGGATTAATGTCGGATCCACAAGGACAAATGATTGATTTACCCATTCAAAGCAATTTACGCGAGGGACTGTCTTTGACAGAATATATCATTTCTTGTTATGGAGCCAGAAAAGGAGTTGTGGATACAGCTGTACGAACATCAGATGCTGGATATCTTACACGTAGACTTGTTGAGGTTGTTCAGCATATTATTGTACGTAGAAGAGACTGTGGTACTATCCGAAGTTTTTCTGTGAGTCCCAAAAATGGGATAACGGAAAAAATTTTTGTTCAAACACTAATTGGTCGTGTATTAGCAGATGATATATATATTGGTTCACGATGCATTGCAACTCGAAATCAAAATATTGGGATTGGACTAGTCAATCAATTCATAACCTTTCGAGCACAACAAATCTATATTAGAACACCTTTTACTTGCCGAAGTACATATTGGATCTGTCAATTATGTTATGGTCGTAGTCCCGCTCATGACGATTTAGTTGAATTAGGAGAAGCTGTAGGTATTATTGCAGGTCAATCTATTGGAGAACCGGGTACTCAACTAACATTAAGAACTTTTCATACAGGTGGAGTATTTACGGGTGGCACCGCTGAACAGGTGCGAGCTCCTTCTAATGGAAAAATTATCTTCAATGAGGATTTGGTTCATCCCACACGTACTCGTCATGGGCATCCTGCTTTTTTATGTTCGATAGACTTGTATGTAGTTATTCAAAGTCAAGATATTGTACATAAAATGAATATTCCCAAAAAAAGTTTAATTTTAGTTCAAAATGATCAATATGTAGAATCGGAACAAGTGATTGCTGAAACTCGTACTGGAATATCCACTTTTATTTTTAAAGAGAGGGTACGAAAACATATTTATTCTGACTTAGAGGGCGAAATGCACTGGAGTACTGATGTCTATCATATGGCTGAATATATATATAGTAATGTTCACCTATTGCCAAAAACAAGTCATTTATGGATATTAAAAGGAAGTCCATACATCTCTAATATAGTATCGTTTTCGCTCTACAAGGATCAAGATCAAATGAATACCTATTTTTTTTCTGTTGATGAAAGATGGATTTCAAATGTTTTAATGACGACTGATCAGGTAAAAGGGAAATTGTTTGCTACTTCCGGTAACAAAAAAGATAGGGAAATTATTCATCTTCATTATTTAAGATCCAATCTAATTGGATGTCAGGATCACTGGAATTTGATCTATCCTTCTACTTTTCAAGTAAATTCGGATTTATTATCAAAAAAACGAAGAAATAGATTTCTAATCCCATTACAATATAATCAAGAACAAGATAAAGGGTTAATACCTTGTTTTGGTATTTCAATTGAAATACCTCTAAATAGTATTTTGCGTAAAAAGAGTATTTTTGCTTTTTTTGATGATCCACGATACAGACAAAATCATTCAGGGATTACTAAATATGGTACTGTAGAGACAGATTCCATCATCAAAAAAGAAGATTGGATTGAATATCAAGGAGCAAAAGAATTTAGTTCAAAATACCAAACGAAACTAGATAAGTTTTTTTTCATTCTCGAAGAAGTGCATATTCTACCGGGATCTTCCTCCATAATGGTACAGAACAATAGTATTATTGGAGTAGATACACAGCTTACTTTCAATAAAAGAAGTCGAGTAGGCGGACTCGTTCGAGTAGAAAGAAAAAAAATATATGTGGAACTTAAGATATTTTCGGGAGATATTCATTTTCATGGGGAAACAGATAAGATATCGAGATACAACGCCATTTTGATACCACCGAAAACCAAAAAAGAATATTCTAAGGAATCAATAAAATGGAAAAATGGGATCTATGTGCAACGAATTACACTCACAAAAAAAAGGTATTTTTTTTTGGTCCGCCCCGTGGTCGCATATTGCCTAGCGGATGGCATCAATTTAGCAACACTTTTTCCTAAGGATCTATTACAGGAAAAAGATAATATTTTACTTGAAGTTGCAAATTATATTATTTATGGAAATAACAAGTCAATCCGAGGGATTTCCCCCACAAATAGTCAATTAGTTAGGACTTGCGTAGTATTGAATTGGGACCAAGAAGAAAATGATTCAATAAAGGAAGTACGTGCTTCTTTTGTTGAGATAAGGGCAAATGATCTGATTCGTGATTTTGTAAGAATTGAATTAGTAAAGTCTACTATTTTATATAAGGTAAAAAGATATGATAAAACATTTTTTGGATTGATTACCACTCAGAACTTCAAGCATACTAACAAAAATCCATTTTATTACAAGATAGGGATTCTATCATTTAGTCAATATAAAGGGGTGTTTGGTACGTTATTGAATCAAAATAGGAAATGCCCTTCTTTAATGATTTTTTCATCATCTAATTGTTATCAAATTGGTCCGTTAAATAATGTGAAATATAAGAATGTAAAAAAAAAAAAGAATCATAGAATTCCAGTTACGGATTTGTTAAGTCCCTTAGGTGATATTGTACCTAAAATTCAAAGATATACTCATTTTGATTCATCTTACCATTTAATAACTCATAATCTATTCTTGTTAAATAAATATTTTTCGCTTGACAATTGGAAAGATGCTCAAATTCTTAAGTACTTTTTAATAGACGAACATAGGAGGATTTATAATCCTGATCCATGCAGCAATATAATTATATTTATAAATCCATTCTTTTTGAGTCGGTGTTTGTTCTATAACGATTTTTTTGAGGATACATTGACAAAAATTTACCTTGGAAAACTTATTTTTGAAAAGGGATATCTATTTCAATATGAACCACATATAATAAACCAATCTGGTCAAATTTTAATAATTCATGTGGATTCCTTAGTTATAAGATCAGCTAAGCCCTATTTGGTTACTCCAGGATCAACTGTTCATGGTCATTTTGGAGAAATCCTTTATGAAGGCGATACATTAGTCACTTTTATATATGAAAAATCAAGATCTGGTGACATAACACAGGGTCTTCCAAAAGTAGAACAAATCTTAGAAGTCCGTTCGATCGATTCCATTTCCATTAACCTGGAAAAAAGAATGGAAAGTTGGAACGAATGTATACCGAGAATTCTTGGTATACCCTGGGTATTTTTGATTGGAGCTGAACTAACTATAGCTCAAAGTCGTATCTTTTTGGTTAATAAGATTCAAAAGGTTTATCGATCCCAGGGGGTGCAGATACATAATAGACATATAGAAATTATTGTACGTCAAGTAACATCAAAGGTGTTGGTTTCAGAAGAGGGAATGTCAAACGTTTTTTCACCCGGCGAATTAGTTGGATTGTTGAGAGCGGAACGCGCAGGGCGCGCTTTGGACGAATCAATCTGTTATGGGGTAATCTTATTAGGAATAACAAAAGCGTCTCTGAATACTCAAAGTTTCATATCCGAGGCGAGCTTTCAAGAAACTGCTCGAGTTTTAGCAAAAGCTGCTTTACGAGGTCGTATTGATTGGTTAAAGGGTTTGAAAGAGAACGTTGTTCTTGGGAAAATTATACCCGTGGGTACTGGATTCAAAAAAGTGATGTATCGTTCAGGACAAGGGAATAATTTTGAAACTCAAAAAGCTGTTTGAGTCATAATTGGATTACATTATATAGAATGCTTTTTTTATGTGATCAAACTTTTCCTAAGTAAAAATGTTTATGAAACACCATAAAAAACTTATGGTTTTATATTTCTAAATGGAATTCAAACCATAAATTAGGATATTGGAAAAAATAAGAATAAGTAGTTTACAATTGTTATGGTTTATGCTGTGTCCTAATTTCAAATCAAATTGTAACAAAGTTTTGTCGGAGTTGCTTTTATTTAAAGAGATTTTGTCTCTTTGTTTGTTAGTTAGTAATATTCCATTTGAATTTTTTAATAATAAATTCAATTACTCATTAATCAATTTCAATAGAAGAAAAAGGGAAATGTTAAAAAAAATGACAAGAAGATATTGGAACATTCATTTGGAAGAGATGATGGAAGCAGGAGTTCATTTTGGTCATGGTACTAAGAAATGGAATCCTAGAATGGCGCCTTATATTTCTGCAAAACGTAAAGGTATTCATATTACAAATCTTGCTACAACAGCTCGGTTTTTATCAGAAGCTTGCGATTTAGTTTTTGATGCAGCAAGTGTCGGAAAAAGCTTCTTAATTGTTGGTACTACAAATAAAGCAGCAGATTTAGTAGCATCAGCCGCAATAAAGGCTCGATGTCATTATGTTAATCAAAAATGGCTTAGCGGTATGTTAACAAATTGGTCCACTACGGAAACTAGACTTTATAAGTTCAGAAATTTAAGGACGGAAGAAAAGATGGGTAACCATCTTCAAAAAAAGGATGCCACAATGTTTAAAAAAACATTATCGACCTTGAAAACCTATCTCGACGGGATCAAATATATGACGAAGTTGCCTGATATAGTAATCATCGTTGATCAGCAAGAAGAATATACGGCTCTCCAAGAATGTGCCGTTTTGGGGATTCCGATAATTTGTTTAATTGATACAAATTCTGATCCCGCTCTTGCAGATCTTTCGATTCCAGCCAACGATGATGCTATAGCGTCAATTCGGTTGATTCTTAACAAATTAGTATCTGCAATTTGTGAGGGTCGGTCAAAGTATAGTTCTAGCTATATAAGAAGTCATTAATTGAATTATTTGTTCCTTTTTGAGTACTTCCATTGTCTTTTTATATATTTATTAGATCGGCTTATTGTTAGAAAGTATATTCATTACTATTCGTTTTCTTTATTCTTTATATAAATATAATATATAATAATAAATATATATATACACAATTATCCGTATCCGTTAGCGTTGAATTTATTTTCTTCATTCTTTTCTTGGTGTGCTAACTATACATATCATATAAACTATCCATATACGATGAATTATTCCAATTGGTAAGTTGAGAAATAGATGGTTGAATCAAAATAATCACTTTTTGAAATGAACTTTTTATCAAAGAACGATATGAGCGTTATACCATGTTCGATTGAAACACTTAATGGATTGTACGATATATCGGGTGTAGAGGTAGGCCAACATTTATATTGGCAAATAGGAGATTTACAAGTCCATGCTCAAGTCCTTATAACTTCTTGGTTTGTAATTGTTATGTTATTAGGGTCGGTTATCATATCTGTTTGGAATCCACAAACCATTCCCCCCGATGGTCAGAATTTTTTTGAGTATCTTCTCGAATTTATTCGAGACTTGAGCAAAACTCAAATAGGAGAAGAAGAATACGACCCTTGGGTTCCATTTATTGGAACTATGTTCTTATTTATTTTTGTTTCGAATTGGTCTGGTGCTCTTTTACCTTGGAAAATAATACAGTTACCTCATGGGGAATTAGCTGCCCCCACAAATGATATAAATACAACAGTTGCTTTAGCTTTGCTCACGTCAGTGGCATACTTTTATGCGGGTATTAAAAAAAAGGGATTGGCTTATTTTGAAAAATATATTAAACCAACCCCAATCCTTTTACCAATTAACATATTAGAAGATTTCACAAAACCCTTATCTCTTAGTTTTCGACTTTTTGGAAATATATTAGCTGATGAACTAGTAGTGGTTGTTCTTGTTTCTTTAGTACCTTTAGTTGTTCCTATACCTGTTATGTTTCTTGGATTATTTACAAGTGGTATTCAAGCTCTAATTTTTGCAACATTAGCCGCGGCCTATATTGGTGAATCCATGGAAGGTCATCATTGATTAGTTATCAAAATAGTCTAGTGTGTGGTTGAGGATTGTTCACTTTTTTGGAGACTATAATTGATTGAATTATTAAATACAAAATGAATATATTCTGAATGCATAGATATAATAATAGATAACCAATAATTGTAGTAGAAAGTAGGAGTTGATATTATATTATTCAATGATGATGATAACAGGGGCTGGTATATTGGATACTTCATTATATTGATATAAATATCAAATCATAAATAGTAATATGAATTCCGTTTATAATATGGGGTTTTATATATTTTTATATATACTATTTATAGTTTTTTACTATACTATATGTGTGCATATGTTATATATTTATTATATGCGTATATGGATGTATACATACATTCTATTTTATAGATATATTCTATATCTATCTTAGATTATATCTATTTGATTTGATAAATAATCAATAAATATGTTATGTATATATCCAATATAATAACAGATAATAAGAATCTGCCATATTCTATTCCATTCTATACTATATGTAAGAAAAAAGCTATCCAAATACAAATAGATATAGCCCTTCCTATCCTTTTGAGTATGGACAATATCTCAAAATGAGTGAAAAAGAAATAGTTTATTGGTTGATTGTATCATTAACCATTTCCCTTTTTTTGCACGAGGAACTTACCATGAATCCACTGATTTCTTCTGCTTCCGTTATTGCTGCTGGATTGGCTGTAGGACTTGCTTCTATTGGACCTGGAGTTGGTCAAGGTACTGCTGCGGGTCAAGCTGTAGAAGGTATTGCGAGACAACCCGAAGCAGAGGGGAAAATACGAGGTACTTTATTGCTTAGTCTAGCTTTTATGGAAGCTTTAACAATTTATGGGTTGGTTGTAGCGTTAGCACTTTTATTTGCGAATCCTTTTGTTTGATCCTATCCTAGAAATGTGTAAGAAGGATTTGCAATTCCTTTCATATTTTAATACCTTAAGCTTGTTTTTTCGTCGCAACAATACTTTGTTCTTCTGATATTTCCTTTATTTTAAGAAGAGACTACTAAACAATTCCCAGATACACCCGAGTTCTTTATTTCATTCATAGTTTAGTGCGTATAATGGAAATTCTTTTTTATTTGAGTTTAGTATTGCAATTCACACAATACTGAAGAATTAATCAAAATGGAAAAATGGAATAATGACTTCTTACCTTTTTGAAAAAAAAGAAATTCACCTTAAAAAATCTATTAACAAACGGCGAGCTAAATAATACAAATTGGTTATTTGTTAGTCCTATTTATAAGAGGAGAACATATGAAAAATGTAACCCATTCTTTCGTTTTTTTTGGCCACTGGCCATCCGCCGGGAGTTTCGGGTTTAATACCGATATTTTAGCAACAAATCTAATAAATCTGAGTATTGTTATTGGGGTATTGATTTTCTTTGGAAAGGGAGTGTGTGCGAGTTGTGTATTTCAAGAATGTCTTGGACTTATCCAAATGCATTTTAGATTTTGGATGAAATTGATATATGTAAGAAATATAAAATATTGCATATTTTGCATACAAAAAATCAAAAAAGATGCATAATCTCGGCGAATTATTTCTGAATAGATTAACAAATCATATTGAAGAACAATAGCATTTCGCCACTTCACTTATTGGTAAATATGGATTCTCTAGAAACCAATCAAATCATGTGAGACCATTAATATGGTTAAAGCTAAACTGCTTTAAGTCCAGGCAAAACACGGTATTCTTTTTACAATGAAATGGATTAGAGTTTTTGACAAATGAATAGTTAACAATTTATCTGATATAGAACACTCATATTGATAAAACGGTTGAAACTATTTATTTGTTATATAAGTGGAACTTCTCCCCTTTTATCAAACAATGCCGAGTCGACAACCTATGTATCAAAAAAGAATACTTTTTTGGATTGGAAGTTACAAAAAAAGTATTAAAGAGAAGATCTTTCTTTAGTATAGGATTTTATGTAAAAGGACAAAATAAAGAAACAATTGTGCTGACAATTAACAATTCATTTATAGATATCAATTGTTATCTGGTCAGAAGAATCCTCCTACGAGTTATTTTGTGTTTATCCGTTTTGGTATAATACAAACTAAAAATAGAGGGTAAGCTCGTTCTATTACATATGGGAATACCCATAACATTGAGTTTGAGAGCCAAATGAATTGAAAAATTCATGTTTGGTTCGGGAAGAGATTATAAAAGTGTTGAAATTAAGCGTAAGATCATCTACTTTCATTAACTGATTTATTAGATAATCGAAAACAGAGGATCTTAAGTACTATTCAAAATTCGGAAGAATTACGTAGGGGGACCTTTGAACAGCTCGAAAAAGCCCAGGCTCAACTAAGAAAAGTGGAGCTGGAGGCAGATGAGTATCGAACGAATGGCTACTCTGAAATAGAACGTGACAAAGAAAAATTGATTAATGCTACTTATCCTAGTTTTGAAAACTTAGAAAAACTCAAAAATGAAACCCTTTATTTTCAACAACAAAGAGCTGTGCATCAAGTTCGACAACGAGTTTTCCAACAAGCCTTACAAGAAGCTCTAGTAACTTTGAATAATTGTTTGAATACTGAATTACATTTTCGTACCATCCGTGCTAATATTTTCATTCTCGAGGCCATGGAAAAAAGAAGATAAATGATGAATCCTTTCACTTTTTTATGTTAGTTTACAATTTAGGCATTATTTTTACTTTTGCTTCTGAATAATAATAAAGAAACATCAATGGTAGCCCTTCGAGCTGACGAAATTAGTAATATTATCCGTGAACGTATTGAACAATATACTAGAGAAGTACGAATTCGAAATATCGGCACCGTACTTCAGGTGGGCGATGGTATTGCTCGTATTCACGGTCTTGATGAAGTAATGGCGGGCGAATTAGTGGAATTTGCCGAGGGTACTATAGGTATTGCTTTAAATTTGGAATCTAATAATGTTGGCGTTGTATTAATGGGCGATGGTTTGATGATACAAGAAGGAAGTTCTGTAAAAGCAACAGGAAGAATTGCCCAGATACCTGTAAGTGAGGCTTATTTGGGTCGTGTTATAAATGCTTTGGCTAAACCTATTGATGGGAGAGGTGCAATTGCATCTTCTGAATCTCGATTAATTGAATCCCCAGCCCCGGGGATCATTTCAAGACGTTCTGTGTACGAGCCCCTTCAAACAGGGCTTATTGCTATTGATGCAATGATCCCCATAGGACGTGGTCAACGAGAATTAATTATTGGGGATAGACAAACTGGTAAAACAGCAGTAGCAACAGATACGATCCTCAATCAAAAAGGGCAAAATGTCATATGTATTTATGTAGCTATTGGTCAAAGGGCATCTTCTGTGGCTCAAGTCGTTACTATTTTCCAGGAAAGGGGGGCCATGG